CAAAGAACGGGGAAACCCTTCTGGGTTGTATCCGAAGACATGGAAAGAGATATTTTTATGTCAGCAACAGAGGCCCAAGCTTATGGAATTGTTGATCTTGTAGCGGTTGAATGACAATAAATAGCCTGAATTTCGCGTCAATTCGTGATTTAAAATGAACCCTGCCGCGTTTAATATTCTATGACTTTTATTTATTTACTATCTATTGATTAATGATTCTATTGATCTATCGATTCTATTCTATTGAATAAAAGTCATTCATAATCATACGGTTAGGATCGATCTAAACCAGCCCATTATGTATATGATTCAACATGCCAACGATTAAACAACTTATTAGAAATACAAGACAGCCAATCAGAAATGTCACAAAATCCCCCGCGCTTCGGGGATGCCCTCAGCGTCGAGGAACATGTACTAGGGTGTATGTGCGACTCGTTCAGATCATAAACTAGAACAAAGGAAAGAGAACAATGTTCGAATATCAATGATCAAATAGGATAGAACGGAAAAACAAACTACATTTACTATCTAAAAATAAGAAAATGGGGTCATATCCCTTTTATTGTGTATGAAATTTATGGTTTCTATTGGTGTAAAACCACTCACCTCAATTCAAGATGAGAAGTAATTCTCCATTGGTAGCAAATGGTTATCCATTAAGCGGAGGAAATCTTAGTAACATAGACCCCTCTTGCAAGAACGGACTAACAGGGTCAGCTACCCAGCCAACTTTCATAATTAAATACCGTTACTGTATAGGTAGAGCTCGTTGTGAAAGACCTATTACTGGATAATTCATGGGTAGAGCCGAAGAATGTGAACTATACAAGTTAGCAATAACATTGATTAAATGAAGTAAGGGCTCCGGTGTATAGAGAAGACCTCACCGTTTAAGAAGTAACCATAGAAACGATGGAATCCACTATTTAGTTATCATTGCTATTTTTTTTAACCTAGTATAGTACAATTTCGTATTTCGAGGTGAAATGCCTATAAAAAATAAAAAATCGTGGTTGGGAAGGTTATAGTAGCGAAAGCCATTGGAATTTTTAGTTTATACATTGGAAAAATCCGTTTTGTTATTAATATACTAGGAAAGGGGCAAAAGAATAACTGAAAGAAAGGAAATCTATTAGTTATTCGTTAAAGTTTCATTTATTCAATGACCAGAATTAGACGGGGATATATCGCTCGGAGACGTAGAACAAAAATTCGTTTATTTGCATCAAGCTTTCGGGGGGCTCATTCAAGACTTACTCGAACTATTACTCAACAAAAAATAAGAGCTTTGGTTTCGGCTCATCGGGATAGGGATAGGCAAAAAATAAACTTTCGTCGTTTGTGGATCACTCGAATAAATGCAGCAATTCGTGAAAGGGGGGTATGCTATAGTTATAGTAGATTAATAAATGATCTGTACAAGAGACAGTTGCTTCTTAATCGTAAAATACTTGCACAAATAGCTATATCAAATAGGAATTGTCTTTATATGATTTCCAATGAGATCATAAAAGAAGTAGGTTGGAAAGAATCCACCGGTTAAACGGAGTTGCCCGGAGAATGAACTCCGGGAAGATCGAATAAAAATGAATAGAATTAGAATATGATAAAATATCAGAAAGTAGTCAAAATAAATATGAATCAACACGTTCAATAAAAAATTTTATTCTTCCCAGATTATTCTTTTTTTTCTTACGACACGAGACTTCAATCCGGATTCTTGGATTTTTCCAACAAAAAAGAAATCCGCGTTTGAGTTCGGATGGGCATTTGAATTCAAGTGAAGAAAGAGTAAACCTATCTTTTTCTGGCTCTAAGACTGGGAGTTCTGGTGGTCGACTCGGTTCTTTCAAATTGTTTCTCATTATTAAGAAAAGGTAACAAAGATAAAATACGAGCTTGTTTTATAGCAATAGTAATTAATCGTTGTTGTTTCAAGGTCAATCTATTCACTCGTCTAGATAATATTTTTCCCTGTTCACTAATAAATCGACTAATTAAACTCATGTTTTTATAATCAATTCGATCCCCCGATTGGATCGGGGGCAAACGCCTACGAAAAGATCGCTTGGATTTAAGAAAAGTTCGCTTAGATTTTTCCATGGTTTGGTTAGTTTATTTCTTATCCCTAAAATCCTATTTCAGCCGTATCTTTTATTAGAATAAATAAATAGGATTTGGTTTGTTTATAATTATCTTTAACTATGTTAAATATGTTATATATATAATGTCATTTTTGCCCTTTCCTTGTAAGAAAGATAAGGGCGCCGGTGCTTGGTTCCTTCGATCTATTTCTTTATCTCCCCATGAATCGTATGTTTGTTACAATATGGACAGAATTTTAGCAACTCCAATCGATTAGGCGTATTGTGCCGGTTCTTTTGAGTAATATATCTGGAAATCCCCGTTGATTCCTTATTAACACCGTTTCGAACACAAGCGGTACATTCCAAAAGAACCGGTATTCGCACATCTTTACCCTTAGCCATGAACCTCCTTTGGATTTTTCATTTACTCAACTCTTCCTTTTTCAATTCGAAACGAAAAAGAAGAAAGGAAGGAAAAAATTTGTAACTAGCTATCCTCTTATGCAAGATTTCATTACAATCAATATAGGAAATACGATAGAAAGATTTCTAAACTATATTTCAACAGTACAGTATTTCATATAATTATCGTCTAGAATACGCTTTCCCTAGAACCAGAGTTTGTATTCGACTTCCATAGAAATTTAATACATAGAAATTCATATTAATTTAATTCCAACCTGAACCCGACTCTCACAGCTGTTGAATGTAATATTCTTTCTCTTTCCTCCCTTTTTCTAGGGAAAAAAGAGAAAAGAAGGGGCTTTATTTAATTGTATCTCTAATCTTCTTTATTCCTTCCCACGTCAATAACTAGAATGAAAAAAAGGGGAACGTCAAGGCATCCGGGAAAAAACGATTAATCTCTATCAATAAACCTGCCAAAGAACCGAACCATAGAGTACTTAGTACCGGTGCCACGGAAAGATATGTTTTTAGATCTCGCATTGAAAAACCTCCTTTTATAGTAATACATACATAAGATAATACATATTGAAATGTACAATCATCCAGTAAATAAGATTTACTTTTTGTTAAATACAGAAAAAACGTCCTTTTCTTCCCCACTATTCCCCAAAAAGACTCGTTTATTTTTCCTAGGGGTTCCAGAAGTATTTTACTATTATTATATGTTAAATGAGACCAAAAAGGCGAAATGGACATAAAAATTCTAGATTTTAATAGAGGCAATAACGATGTGGAAAACAAGACAGGAATTCTCTACAATGACACTGTAGACCAATGGAAGGGATGTAGCGCAGCTTGGTAGCGCGTTTGTTTTGGGTACAAAATGTCACGGGTTCAAATCCTGTCATCCCTACCTATTACTGCTCCTTTGAGCAGTAACGAGGGATTTTTTGAGATCAATTCACGTTGGACATATCATATAGAATCTTTTATTCTTATGATGATACTATATGTGTATGCATACAAGATGTATTGGGGCCAATCCTTTTCTTTACAGTCTTTTCTTTTATGAGAAGAAAGCGCTCTTAGTTCAGTTCGGTAGAACGTGGGTCTCCAAAACCCGATGTCGTAGGTTCAAATCCTACAGAGCGTGATTTGTATCTTCTTCGATGGAATTTGACTGAAACACTAACTGGAACAGCAATCTTTATTTGACCTCCTGGATATTAAAGAAAGGAGGAGGTCAATCAAAAAAAGAGATGTTAATTAATCAAAGGTCTAACTGATCGCCACGCCTGTATTGTAAATAGGCAGTTACAAATAATCCAGCCAAAGTAATAGGAATTAGACCTAACACAATTCCAAATAGAAAAACTTCAATCATTTCAATTTGTTTGAAAGGAGAAAAAAGAGGTAATATCTATACCTAAATATTAATCCGAATTACCATGAATCTCAATGACCAAGAATTGGCAATTAACGGGGTAAAAATACACAGAAGTTCACGGAAAGATTTTGTGCAATTAATTTCAAATAAGTCGTATCTTGCTCAGACCAATAAATAGAGCTGAGGCTATAGTTAAAGCCGTTAGTAGAAAACCGAAATAACTAGTTATGGTAGGCATCAAGGAGCTAAATGAAATATGGTCTTTTTATACATATGTTTATAAAAAAGCACTTACCTGAGTTTCCTTTTTTGCAAAATAGGAGAAAAAACCAATTGAAAGTTTTTGAGTCATCTATCATTATAGACAGCACTAACAAGGATAAAGTCACAACTATATAAAAAAATTGATTCATCGTCTGTAACATCTACCCATACCGCGTTTGCAATCAGCAAATGCATTCTTGGATCATTTTTCAATTCAACTTATAAAGGAATAATAAGAACTGGGTAGTGTAATTTCGTTTTAAAATAAAACTAACTCTTTTCCAATCATTATGGAATCAAATTAGAAAATTATTCCTATTTTTATCATTTGTTTTATTGGATCGAATCTATATATTTTAGAGCGAACATTAATCTTATAAAACTTTTACTTTCATTTTAACTAATTAGATTCCGTAATGAGTTCACTCATATAATATCTTAAATATCTTGAATGAATGAGAACAAAAAGTTATCACATGATCACTCAAAAAAATAGGTGTTTTGGTTCAACTATATTCTAAGACTAGTAATTTCTATTTTCTTTTGCTTTAGAAGTTCTATTTTGTATTTTTCATATATATATTAGAAATGCGCATCTTTTTAGTTAGGTCAAGAAAGAACCTTCAGATTTCGATCTAATACAACAATGTATGCATTAGTGATTCTAATTATTTCATTCTTTGTTCTTTTTGGTTTATCGAATAAAAATTCCTATTCTTACTTGTTACTGGACGCCTAACCAATTCAAAAAAAAAAAGATTCCACCAAAAAAGCGCTTCTACAACTATGAATAACAAAGATTTTTAGACCTCACATTTACTTACAGATGTGGGAATATTCTAATCAATTTC